AATTTGAGTTCTAACAAAATAAGTTATGATGATAAAAGATTGGAATCACAAAAAAATATTTGGCAGATATTAAAAAGAAGAACTGCTCGATTAATCCGTAAATCCCATTATTTTATAATATTTTTCATTGAAAAGATATACATAGATATCTTTCTATCTATGATTAATATTCCTAGTATCAATACACAACTTTTTCTTGAATCAACAAAAAAAATTATTAATAAAACCATTAACAGTAATGAAGCAAATCAAGAAAGAATTAATAAAACAAATCAAAGTTTAATTAAATTTATTTCGATTATAAAAGAGTCACTTTTTAATACTAATATTAGTCTTAGTCAAAAAAATTCAAATATTTTTTTTGACTTATCTTACTTTTCACAAGCATATGTATTTTACAAATTATCACAAACCCAACTTATTAAGTTAGAGAAATTGAAATCCGTATTTCAATATAATGGAACCCCCTTTTTTCTTAAGAATGAAATAAAGGATTTTTTTGTTGTAAGACAAGAACTATTTCATTCCGAATTAAGACCTAAGAATCTTCGCAATTCTGGAATGAATCAATGGACAAATTGGTTAAGGAGTCATTATCAATATCAATATCAATGTGATGTATCTCAAATTAAATGGTCTAGAGTAGTACCACAAAAATGGCGAAATATATTGAACTGTATAGCTCAAAATAAAGATTTATATAAAGATTTGTGTGATTTATATGAAAAAGATGAATTAATTCACTACGAAAAAAAAACAAAAATTGAAACGGATTTATTATTGAATCAAAAGGATAATTTTAAAAAACAATATAGATATGATCTTTTAGCATATAAATCTATAAATTCTGAAACTAAGAAGTACTCTTCAATTTATGGATCACCATTACAAGTAAAAACTAACCAAGATATTTTTTATAATTACAACACACATAAACAAAAATCATTTAATATGGTAGAAGATGATATTCGAGATATGGATAAAAATACGGATAGAAAATATTTTGATTGGAGAATTCTCGATTTTTGTCTTAAAACGAAGGTCGATATTGAGGCCTGGATCAATATTGATACTAAGACTAGGGTTAATAAGTATCAAATAATTGATAAAATCAATAATAAGGGTCTTTTTTATCTCACACTTCAGCAAGATCAAAAAATCAACCTATCCAATCAAAAACCCCTTTTGGATTGGATGGGAATGAATGAAGAAATACTAAGTCGTCCCATATCAAATCTGGAACTTTGGTTCTTGCCAGAATTTGTGAGACTTTATAATACGTATAAAATGAAACTGTGGGTTATACCAATTAAATTACTACTTTTTAATTCTAATATAAAAAAAAATGCTAGTGAAAACAAAAGCATCACTGGAAATAAAAAAAGAGATCCTTTTATATCAATATCGTCGAATGAAAAAAAATCTCTTGAATTAGAAAACCGAAATCAAGGAGAAAAAGAATCCACGGGCCAAGCAGATCTTAAATCAGCTCTTTCAAACCAAGAAAAAGATGTTGAAGAAGATTATACGGGATCGGACATGAAAAAACATAGAAATAAAAAGCAATACAAGATCAATACAAAAGCGGAGTTTGATTTCTTCCTAAAAAGGTATTTGTATTTTCAATTGAGATGGGATGATTCTTTAAATAAAAAAATAATCAATAACATCAACGTATATTGTCTCCTGCTTAGACTGATAAATCCAAGAGAAATTACTATATCCTCTATTCAAAGGGGCGAAATGAGTCTGGATATTTTGACGATTCAGAAAGATGTAACTCTTACAGAATTTATTAAAAGGGGATTTTTGATTATTGAACCAATTCGTCTAGCTATAAAAAATGATGGAAAATTTATTATGTATCAAACCCTCGGTATTTCATTAGTTCATAAAAGTAAACATCAAATAAATCAAAGATACCGAGAAAAAAAACATGTTGATAAGAATTCTGATGAAGTCATTACAAAACATCAAAAGATGACTGGAAATAGATATAAAAAAAATTATGATTTGTTTGTTCCTGAAAATATTTTATCGCCTAGACGTCGTAGAGAATTGCGAATTCTAATTTGTTTAAATTCTAAGAATAGACATAGAAAGGCATCTTTTTGTAATGGGAATGAGGTAAACAGTCAAGTTGTGGATAAAAGCAAAAAATATAAAAAAAAACTTATAAAATTAAAGCTATTTCTTTGGCCCAATTATCGATTAGAAGATTTAGCTTGTATGAATCGTTATTGGTTTAATACCAATAATGGCAGTTGTTTCAGTATGGTAAGGATACATATGTATCCGCGATTGAAAATTCATTAATAGTACATTTTTCCTATATTTCCCATACCATATCTGGTCTATGACGACAAAGAGATGCACGCATACATTGTCTTACATTCCATTCTGATACATGATACTAATTCAATGACATATCAATTAGATCTAGAATGAACAAAATTTTCTTATTTTAGGTCTAAACTTTTATCTTTTGTGAGTGAAGAAACCAACCATACTTTTGTATCCCCTTTCAAATCCAATTTTAAAATGAAAATAGGATTGAGTAAGTTTTATTAAATTAAAAAAAATTAGAAATTAATAACGAAATTCAAATTATTGTATATACCAAATAAAAATTAGGGGCATTATTATTACTGATCAATAAAGATATCTATCAATAAAAAATATCTTAAAATAAAAAGAGGGGGGGAGAGAAGATTTCAGTTTATGGTAAAAAATTCATTCATCTCAGTTATTTCACAAGAAGAAAAAGACGAAAACAGAGGATCTGTTGAATTTCAAATAGTTAGTTTCACCAATAGGATACGAAGACTTACTTCACATTTACAATTACACAAAAAAGACTATTTATCTCAGAGAGGTTTACGTAAAATTCTGGGAAAACGCCAACGATTACTGTCTTATTTGTCAAAGAAAAATAGAATATGTTATAAAGAATTAATTAATCGGTTGGATATTCGGGAGTCAAAAACTCGTTAATTTTATTTTTATAAAGGCATTTTGAATTATTTGATTTATTAGATCTTGAATTTTAATGAACTTTTTTTCGTTTTCAGCAATTCATGAAAGAATGAATCGAGGAAAAACCTATGAATATACCGGCTACAAGAAAAGACCTCATGATAGTCAATATGGGCCCCCACCACCCATCAATGCATGGTGTTCTTCGACTCATCATTACTCTAGATGGTGAAGATGTTATTGACTGTGAACCAATATTGGGTTATTTACACCGAGGAATGGAAAAAATTGCGGAAAATCGAACAATTATACAATATTTGCCTTATGTAACACGGTGGGATTATTTAGCTACTATGTTCACAGAAGCAATAACTGTAAACGGACCGGAACAGTTGGGAAATATTCAAGTACCTAAAAGAGCCAGCTATATCAGAATAATTATGTTGGAGTTGAGTCGTATAGCTTCTCATCTGTTATGGCTCGGTCCTTTTATGGCGGATATTGGTGCACAAACTCCCTTTTTCTATATTTTCAGAGAAAGAGAATTAGTATATGATCTATTCGAAGCTGCCACCGGTATGAGAATGATGCATAATTATTTTCGTATCGGAGGAGTAGCGGCCGATCTACCTCATGGCTGGATAGATAAATGTTTGGATTTCTGCGATTATTTTTTAACAAGAGTTGCTGAATATCAAAAACTTATTACACGAAATCCTATTTTTTTAGAACGAGTCGAGGGAGTAGGCATTATTGGTAGAGAGGAAGTAATAAATTGGGGTTTATCGGGACCAATGCTGCGAGCTTCCGGAATACAATGGGATCTTCGTAAAGTTGATCATTATGAATGTTACGACGAATTTGATTGGGAAGTACAGTGGCAAAAAGAAGGAGATTCATTGGCTCGTTATCTAGTCCGAATTGGTGAAATGATAGAATCCGTAAAAATTATTCAACAGGCCCTGGAAGGAATTCCCGGGGGACCCTATGAGAATTTAGAAATACGATACTTTGATAGAGAAAGGAATCCGGAATGGAATGATTTTGAATATCGATTTATTAGTAAAAAGCCGTCTCCTACATTTGAATTGCCGAAACAAGAACTTTATGTGAGAGTAGAAGCCCCAAAGGGAGAATTGGGAATTTTTCTCATAGGGGATCAGAGTGGTTTTCCTTGGAGATGGAAAATCCGCCCGCCGGGTTTTATCAATTTGCAAATTCTTCCGCGGTTAGTTAAAAGAATGAAATTGGCTGATATTATGACGATACTAGGTAGTATAGATATCATTATGGGAGAAGTTGATCGTTGAAATGATAATTGATACACCGGAAGTACAAGATATCGATTCTTTTTCTAGATTAGAATTTTTTAAAGAGGTTTATGGAATTCTATGGGTTCTTGTTCCTATTTTGACTCTTGTAGTGGGAATCACAATAGGCGTACTGGTAATTGTATGGTTAGAAAGAGAAATATCGGCAGGGATACAACAACGTATTGGACCTGAATACGCCGGCCCTTTGGGAGTTCTTCAAGCTCTAGCAGATGGGACAAAACTACTTTTCAAAGAAAATCTTTTTCCATCTAGGGGGGATACTCGTTTATTCAGTATCGGGCCATCCATAGCAGTCATATCAATTTTAGTAAGCTATTCAGTAGTTCCTTTTGGATATCACCTTGTTTTAGCGGATCTCAATATCGGTGTTTTTTTATGGATTGCCATTTCCAGTATTGCTCCAATTGGACTTCTTATGTCGGGATACGGGTCAAATAATAAATATTCCTTTTTAGGCGGTCTACGAGCTGCTGCTCAATCGATTAGTTATGAAATACCATTAACTTTATGTGTGTTATCAATATCTCTACGTGCGATTCGTGGATACATAGACATAAACTTTTCTCTATTCCTTCCTTTCAAGGAAAGGGTTGGAATGGATTGAGTAGATATCTTAATTTTTTTTTATTCATTATTCGGGTTGATGAACTAAATCAAATAGTTATATGAGTGAAAGAAAACAGCTTATATATTATATATAAATTCGCAGTAAAAAGATTGATTCTCATTTTCTATGTATAAGAGTTAGAGAGTTAAGCGGAAATAAACATAAACAGAAGAGACCGTTTCCCCCAAGATTGGTTGATTAGTCATCCTGACTTGAAGCGGGTTCAAAAGATCAACCGTATTGAGTTTTCACTATCATTTTTATGTATTAGCATAACGGGGGATTGAGCAAAAACGAGTGGATGGTTAGAAACACGAACATATGGAAAGGATTAGTAATGGAGACTATGTAAATTCTCCAAAAGGACATTTTTACATAATATACAAACAAAGAATACTAATTGGGGCTTTAAGTTGGTAGAAATGATCAGGCAGTACTCCCCATGACACGATTCCGATCCAGAGTATACTCCTATCCACCGATTTAATAAATAACTATTCGAAACGAAATAATCCTTTACTTTATTTTGAAAGCCCTCTTTTTCTCAGAAATAGAAAGAAGAATAGGAACGAAAAAAAAAAAGATATACTTTATTTATTATTTGTTACTTTTATTCTTTCCCATATACATATTAATAGATATAGAATTTGTGTCATAATTCATTAATTAATATAGAATTTTTTTTTCGTACGTGAAACCAACGGGTTATTGATATTTTTACAAGAAGTATTTTATTGAACATTTAAGTTATTACTGAACAAAGAAGAATTGAAATTATTATTGAAATTATTAAATTAAAGAAAGGATGAGATCAATTCAGAAGTACTTTTTTTATTTTATTTTGAATTAAAATAATTCTAACAGACAGAATTCAATTGGTCTAATTTGGGACCGGCCGATAGTTATCCATCCTACAAACATATCAAGATTCAAAAAAGAATACTGACGCGGTCCCTATATTTATTTCTGGCCTTCAAGGAGCCGTATGAGGTGAAAATCTCATGTACGGTTCTGTAATAGCGATGGTAACAGTGATGGTATCACCGACTATAATTATCTAACAGTTCAAGTACAATTGATATTGTTGAGGCGCAATCAAAATATGGTTTTTGGGGATGGAATTTGTGGCGTCAGCCTATAGGGTTTATCATTTTTATTATTTCTTCCCTAGCAGAATGTGAGAGATTACCTTTTGATTTACCAGAAGCAGAAGAAGAGTTAGTAGCAGGTTATCAAACCGAATACTCGGGTATAAAATTTGGGTTATTTTATGTTGCTTCCTATCTAAACCTATTGGTTTCTTCATTATTTGTAACAGTTCTTTACTTGGGAGGTTGGAATATATCTATTCCGGACATATATGTTTCTGAGCTTTTTGAAATAAATAAAACATGTGGAGTTTTTGGAGCGATAATTGGTATCTTTATTACATTAGCTAAAACTTTTTTGTTCTTGTTCATTCCTATCACAACAAGATGGACTTTACCGAGGCTAAGAATGGACCAACTATTGAATCTTGGATGGAAATTTCTTTTACCTATTTCTCTCGGTAATCTATTATTAACAACTTCTTTCCAACTCTTTTCACTGTAAAGTAACATTCTATATTCACAACGTGTCTCAAACAAGAGAAATAAACAAACATAAAACTATTCATATATATATTAACGATATGTTCTCTATGGTAACTGGGTTCATGAATTATGGTCAACAAACAGTACGAGCTGCAAGGTACATTGGTCAAAGTTTCATGATTACTTTATCCCACGCAAATCGTTTACCCGTAACTATTCAATATCCTTATGAAAAATTAATCACCGCGGAGCGTTTCCGCGGTCGAATCCATTTTGAATTTGATAAATGTATTGCTTGTGAAGTATGCGTTCGTGTATGTCCTATAGATCTACCCGTTGTTGATTGGAAATTGGAAACTGATATTCGCAAGAAACGGCTGCTTAATTACAGTATTGATTTCGGAGTCTGTATATTTTGTGGTAATTGCGTTGAGTATTGTCCAACGAATTGTTTATCAATGACTGAAGAATATGAACTTTCTACTTATGATCGTCACGAATTGAATTATAATCAAATTGCTTTGGGTCGTTTACCAATGTCAGTAATTGACGATTATACAATTCGAACAATTTTGAATTCGCCTCAAATAAATAAGTAAATCTCTTATTAACTAATAATTTATAATTACTTTACTAATAACTAATATAGAAGGAATTTAGGTTTCTTTCGTGTTGTTTGGTCAATAACTACAAATACCAACTATTGATTGGTTGGTAAGAAACGCGTCTTAATTTGGATTGAAAATCCATTAATTAATATATCCATAATTGTTTTAAAATATATAGTTTAGAATTAGAACGACTCTTTCAGATAAAGAATGAAATTAGTCCAATAATAGTACTCACATTTATTCATATCCCTTAGTATTTATTTACTTAGGATTAAATTAGGAATTGCTCAAAAATCATAAAAAAAAAATTTCTGGTCGGGTCTCAATAAGGTCATGAAAAACATTTCTATTTATTTATCTCTTATTTTACATATAATGGATTTGCCCGGACCAATACATGATTTTCTTTTAGTCTTTCTGGGATCGGTTCTTATACTAGGAGGTATGGGGGTGGTATTATTTACCAACCCCATTTATTCTGCCTTTTCATTGGGACTGGTTCTTGTTTGTATATCCTTATTCTATATTCTATTAAACTCTTATTTTGTAGCTGCTGCACAACTCCTTATTTACGTGGGAGCTATAAATGTTTTAATCGTATTTGCTGTGATGTTCATGAATGGTTCAGAATATTACAAAGATTTGAATCTTTGGACCATTGGGGATGTGGTTACTTTGCCAGTTTGTACAAGTATTTTTGTTTTACTCATGATTATTATTACGGATACGTCATGGTACGGAATTATTTGGACTACAAGATCAAACCAGATTATAGAGCAAGATTTGATAAGTAATAGTCAACAAATTGGAATTCATTTATCAACAGATTTTTTTCTTCCATTTGAATTCGTTTCGATAATTCTTTTAGCCGCTTTGATAGGTGCAATTGCCGTGGCGCGACAGTAAAAAATTTATAGAATTAGCAATGCACATTAAACTCTGTTCGGTTTTATTACATTACATTTATTTCCCTTTAATTAAAGATTGTTTATGTCTAAAATAGAAATTATTCAATCTATTCTATTAACAATAGAAAATCTGCCTTTGTTCCGTACTTTTTTTTATTCTAGTCAATTGAATCTGTTGAATTGTTGTTCAGTTCATATTGAAATGAATCAAAATTGATAAGGAGTTGGTCAATGATGCTCGAACATGTACTTGTTTTGAGTGCCTACTTATTTTCTATCGGTATCTATGGATTGATCACGAGCCGGAATATGGTTAGAGCCCTTATGTGTCTTGAACTTATACTGAATGCGGTTAATATGAATTTCGTAACATTTTCTGATTTTTTTGATAGTCGCCAATTAAAAGGAAATATTTTCTCAATTTTTGTTATAGCTATTGCAGCCGCTGAAGCAGCTATTGGCCCGGCTATTGTTTCATCAATTTATCGTAACAGAAAATCAACTCGTATCAATCAATCGAATTTGTTGAATAAGTAGTATTAATCATATAAATTCTAATATTCATAAATTAGAATTACCATGACCATACATTACGTAATAATACATGTTTTCAAAAATGTAAGAAATTAAAGTATCTTGGCTCTATCGCATGAGTCAATCCAGAAGTAGATTGATTAGAAAAATTATGATAAATTATTGATTCATCTGGTGTCTAAATATATGATTCATTTACAAGTTTACTAGATCGAAACTTTCTGACATTCAAAAATTTATAGATCCAAATGTCACATTCAGTAAAGATTTATGATACGTGTATAGGGTGTACTCAATGCGTGCGCGCCTGCCCAACGGATGTATTAGAAATGATACCTTGGGACGGGTGTAAAGCTAAGCAAATTGCTTCTGCTCCAAGAACAGAGGACTGTGTCGGTTGTAAGAGATGTGAATCCGCCTGTCCGACAGATTTCTTGAGTGTTCGAGTTTATTTATGGCATGAAACAACTCGAAGTATGGGTCTGGCTTATTAATACGTTCCAGAAAACCCCACTTGAATACATTTGATTTTTTTACCTTTACCGACAAAAACCCGCGCTCAAAAACTATTTATTTTGAGCACGGGTTTTTCTGGTCCAAGTTTATCTTGTTTTTACCATGAATAATTTTCCTTGGTTAACGCTAGTTGTAGTTTTGCCAATATTCGCGGGTTCCTTAATTTTCTTTCTCCCTCATAGAGGAAATAAGATAATTAGGTGGTATACTATAGGTATATGCATAATGGAACTCCTTCTAACAACCTATGCATTCGGTTATCGTTTCCAATTGGATGATCCATTAATGCAACTGACAGAGGATTATAAATGGATCGATTTTTTTGATTTTTACTGGAGATTGGGAATAGATGGAATTTCTATAGGACCCATTTTACTGACAGGATTTATCACAACTTTAGCTACTTTAGCGGCTCGGCCGATTACTCGAGATTCCCGACTATTCCATTTTCTGATGTTAGCAATGTATAGCGGTCAAATAGGACCATTTTCTTCTCGAGACCTTTTACTTTTTTTCATCATGTGGGAGTTAGAATTAATTCCAGTTTATCTACTTCTATCCATGTGGGGGGGAAAGAAACGTTTGTATTCAGCTACAAAATTTATTTTGTACACTGCAGGAAGTTCCGTTTTTTTATTAATGGGAGTTTTGGGTATTGGTTTATATGGTTCCAATGAACCAACATTAAATTTTGAAACATCAGCTAATCAATCGTATCCTGTAGCACTGGAAATAATATTCTATATTGGATTTCTTATTGCTTTTGCTGTCAAATCACCGATCATACCCTTACATACATGGTTACCAGACACCCATGGAGAGGCACATTACAGTACTTGTATGCTTTTAGCCGGAATCTTATTAAAAATGGGAGCGTATGGATTGGTTCGGATCAATATGGAATTATTACCCCACGCCCATTCTATATTCTCTCCCTGGTTGATTATAGTAGGCACAATTCAAATAATCTATGCAGCTTCAACATCTCCCGGTCAGCGTAATTTAAAAAAAAGAATAGCCTACTCTTCTGTATCTCATATGGGTTTCATAATTATAGGAATTGGTTCTATAAGCGATACAGGACTCAACGGAGCCATTTTACAAATAATCTCTCACGGATTTATTGGCGCTGCGCTTTTTTTCTTGGCCGGAACGAGTTATGATAGAATACGTCTTGTTTATCTCGACGAAATGGGCGGAATGGCTATCGCAATTCCAAAAATATTCACGACTTTCAGTATCTTATCAATGGCTTCTCTTGCATTACCGGGCATGAGCGGTTTTGTTGCCGAATTGTTAGTTTTTTTTGGAATACTTACTAGTCAAAAATATCTTTTAATGACAAAAATATTAATAACTTTTGTAATGGCAATTGGAATGATATTAACTCCTATTTATTCATTATCTATGTTACGCCAGATGTTCTATGGATACAAGCTTTTTAATGCCCCAAACTCTTATTTTTTTGATTCTGGACCGCGAGAATTATTTGTTTCGATCTCTATCCTTTTACCTGTAATAGGTATTGGTGTTTATCCCGATTTCGTTTTATCATTATCAGTTGACAAGGTCGAAGCTATTATATCCAATTATTTTTTTCGATAGTTTTTGTGAGTAAACCAAAAAATGAAACTGAAATCCCATGATTTTAAAAATGGTTGATTGTACAATAAAAAAATGAGTCTTTTATATTCTTTTAAGTAAAATAAATAAATTTAAGTAAAATAAATAAATTGGAATTCTATTATAACTAGATATCTTTTGAATTTGTGAGAACCATTTGAATCAAGTAATGGAAATGATTCAAATGGTTCTTGATTGTTTACATGAAGTTTTCGTATATATACCTGTATGCCGTCCTATGTTTATATTCGTCAAGTCTTTTATTCAATTAGATGTTAATGTAAATGAACCATAACTATGCAACCCTATTCCTAATAGATTAACCCCAAAATAGCATATCCAAATTATAAGAAAGCCCATTGAGGCCACAATTGCAGAATTTACACTTTCAAAATTTTTATTTGTTCTAATATGTAAATAAATAGCGAATATGGTCCAAGTAATAAATGCCCAAGTCTCCTTTGGATCCCAATTCCAATATGATCCCCATGCTTCATTAGCCCATACTGCTCCCGAAAGAATACCTACGGTTAAAAGGATAAACCCTAGACTAATAATACGATAACTCCAACGATCCAATTGTTGAATCAATTGATACCTGTAATAATTTTGAGACGAAATAAAAGAAGTGTTTCGTAAGACATTGTTTCTTTCGTTCACGTATTGAATCTCACTAAAGTAAACTGACTCATTTTCTAAATTATTGCTTTTACTAAAAATCCTTATGAATTTTCGAAATGTAATGACTAGAAGAGCTAGTGATAATAATGATCCACACAAAAGAGCTGCATAGCTCAATACCATCATACTTACGTGCATCATTAACCAATGGGATTGGAGAGCGGGTACTAATATCGCGGATTGATGCATTTCAGTTAAAAGACCCGAAGTAGCAAAACCTTGAGTAAAAATAGCACTTGGCGCGGTTATTGCGCTTAAATGGTTTTTATGTTTTTTAAAATACGGAATAATATGAATAATGGAAAAACTCCACGAAAGAAAAATTAATGATTCATATAAATCACTTAATGGTAAATGCCTCAAATACATCCAACGAGTAACTAATAATCCTGTTATGCAGAAAAAAGTAGCTATCATCCCCTTTTCTGACGAATCATCTAGTCCTACGATTTCATCGACTAATAAAATTATCAAATGAATTGTAATTACAATTGAAACGATCGAAAAGGATATATGAGTTAATATATGCTCTAAAGTTGAAAATATCATAAAAATTATTAAATTAATAAGGGCGTCCCTCAATTATAGGAATTGAAATCGGGAATTGAATTCATTATAGGACTTACTCTTTTAGAAGATGCCATGCCGCCACTCGGACTCGAACCGAGATGCTCTAGCACTGCTTCCTAAGAGCAGCGTGTCTACCGATTTCACCATAGCGGCTTATTCGAAATCATAATAACCTATTTTTATTCAATCGTCGAGCTTGAAGGAGTTAATTCAATCCAATATTTTTTTTTAGGAAACCATTCAAATTGATGCATAAAAACTTGTTTAAAAATTAGGGATTAAAACGTTTTCGTTAACGTTAATAATATTGATTTTTCTTATTATTATCTTTTTATTTAGTTATTTAGTATTTTAGGATGTCAATTTTATTTAACTGAACTAACAATGTATTTTTTCGTAGGCTATTACTTTATGCTCTCCTAAAACTAAAATGGAACAGTTGTAACTAGATAATTTTTACTTCAATCCCTGGATATAAGTAAAAAAAATGTTCTGCCTCGTTTGCATTTTTTAATGATTAATTTCTTTTATCATTTATTTTATTAATCTAAAATAAAAAATGCATTTTATCGATTAATAAAAAAATAGAATTTTTATATAACACAATTTCAGCGATACACTCAAAAGATTTATGTAAATATTTGCATAGTTACGTTGCGTTAGGATTTTTTGTTGTGTAGAGAATTTGCGTTAAGATTTAGCAAACCCATTAAGTTAGGTATTTGGGATGGTCGTATCAATCATATAAAAAAATTTCGTATAGAAATTGTACCGTACTTCAAAATATTTTCTAAATTTTTTAATTAATATATATATATTATATCTTGATCGATCTTCCAATCGAAACATAGGATCTAAAATAGATCACTCAAAATTGGCGCATTCGTCATATAACTACCTAAAAATGGAAACGGGGCTTTTATTAATTTAATTGGGTTTAAGGAATTTATATAGTGATAATAATTTATAAAACCCAAAATAATGGTTTAAAAGATTATAAAAAACATTTTAAACTTAATCAATTAGTTTCAACGACCTCTTCTTTATAATATAAAATCAAAAATATAACTAAAAAAAAATTCTTTTTATTATTGAGTAAGGGCGATGGGGAAAGTGATAATCCCCATCCGGAAAATGATAAAACATACTAAAATGAAAGGCGAAACCTTGCGCTTGCGTTTACCCTTTTTTCAAACAAAAAAGTACCATTCATTTTTAGAATTCAGTAGACAACATAATTCTTATCTATATCAGAAACGAAAGAAAAATTTGGCTTCAAATTAAAGTAAAACAAATTCAATTTTATATTCGTTTAAATTAAAACATTATGAGACTAATTCTTTTTTATTTATTTTATTTTTAATGTATATTGTTTATATTGTAATTTATCTTATATATTAATATTTATTCTTTTACTATACTATTATGATGTTAATATTAATTATAATTGATAAATATTTTTTATCATTTTTATAACTTATAAATAAACTATAAACAAAATTATATCACTTTATTAGTTATTAGAACGATTCAGATTATTTATTTGTTACACAAAAAAAACTTTTAGAACTCCCGGTAGAAAGAGATTTCGCTAACGAAAAAGCTTTCAATGCTGCCCTATATCCCTTCCTTTTCCAAATATTTTTACGAATACGTTTTTTTGAAATAGAGGTGCGCTTTTTTGGAACTGCCATTAAAAAGTTATAATAGGTTTTTCGGTTGGATGTGAAAGACATCTATTGTTCAAAATCAATTGTTCTTTACTATTCTCTATCTATTTTTTCTCTAAATTAGACTCCAAAAAAAAAGGGGGGGGTAAAAATCACATAAAATATTAATAAGAACGATAAGGTACACTATGCCAAATAGATTGAAGTTGATAAAAAAAAAAATAAAAAAAAAAAAAAAAAGAAAGATTGTCCGTTTCGTTTTCTTTCTATTTTCGTCGTGTTACATTTATACATGTAATAAAAAAATCGAAAAGTTTAATAACCCAATCCTTCTCCCGCTTAATTAAAAAAAAAAACTTTAATAATTTTTTTCTATTATATTAATTAATTTAATATTAATTTAATTGGTCAAGCTCGAAGAAAGAGTCCACAAAATTTTAATTATCAAATGAGACTAGTAGTTAATCTGTTAAAGGATACAAAATACATAATTTAAAGGCATTTTATTTGCCCCCTTTTTTTCCGTAAAATTAAAGTGTTGGATATCATAGCATTTCCTACAAATAGCTTTTATTGTAATGGAAGACAAACAATTAGTTACAAAACAAATTGGTTAATGATTCTAAATAACCGAATTACAATAAATAGTTTTAGTTATGGGCTTTATGATTCATATCAAATACTGTTTTTGGTATAATTATTTATCCTTGTTCTATAGATATAAAAAAATTATTGTAATACGTAATAATTAAAATGAAAATTCTAATTTTCATTTTTTATCTTCATAAAATTTTATTTAAAAATTTGAATTTAATATTAACAATTCAGTATTAATAAAATTAAATACGTATTTCTTTTTCACTAGTGACTTATTTATATCATTTGACCAATTATAACCTCTTGATTTTAAATATTTGAAGTAGTTTGGAAAGATTCAGAATAATTAAGGCTAGAAAATTCTATTTAAGTTTTATTTTATATATCTTAATTTTTTTTATTAACCGACCCCTTTCAAAAGAAAAGAAATAAGAACCGGTGACTCAGAAACAATTAATTAAGATAAATTTTTTTTTTTTTTTTTTATGGAATATCAATATTCATGGATTATACCTTTCATTCCACTTCCAGTTCCTATCTTAATTGGAACAGGACTTCTACTTTTTCCAACGGCAACAAAAAATCTTCGCCGTATGTGGGCTTTTCCTAGTGTTTTATTATTAAGTATAGTTATGGTTTTTTCAGCCCTTTTTTCTATTCAGCAAATAAATAATAATTCTGTCTATCAATATGTATGGTCTTGGACCATCAATAATGATTTTTCTTTAGAATTTGGCTGCTTGGTTGATCCACTTACTTCTATTATGTCGATATTAATCACTACTGTTGGAATTATGGT